GAGGAAATGACTGCATTTCCATACTATAAACTATTAAGTAATTAAAAAACTATTAAGTAATTAAAGAAATAAGTCAAATAGCTAAACTAAAATAAAATAAAATATGGATTCTACCGCATTAATTATTGTAATGGGTTTTACGGAGCCTTAACATGATTGAATCTGATCATAGAAAAGATTCTCTTCAAGTGAACCAGCCTATCCTCTGTATGGGGCTTACACAGTGGTTGGAACAAAGACACATTTGGTTATTAATTCCAATATGGCAGATAAGGGCATATATCTACACGGCCAAATCAACAGTTCAAGTCACACACTCCCATAATCCATTTTTCTCTCAGGAGAATTCACTTCAACTATTGATGTTAAATAAAAAAACAACAATTTTGAGAGTTGAAGGCAAATATCCAAATACATGTCTTATTCTTTTCAATAATCCATATTTGTAGCAATGAAATACTTTTTTTTCCTCCCCCAAGTAATCAATAGAAATATTTAGAAGCGATATTCTCGATAAATTACTCTCTATAAAGGACCTGAAATACCTTGCTTACGTATCATTGGAAAGTGCATTAACATAAATACAGCAGTAAGAAGAGGTAATACAAAAGTGTGTAAACTATAAAAACGAGTCAAAGTAGATTGTCCTACACTAGCACTTCCCCGTAATAACTCTACCAAAGGCGAGCCTATTACAGGAATAGCTTCCGGCACGCCTGTTACAATTTTGACTGCCCAATAACCAATTTGGTCCCAAGGTAAGGAATAACCAGTTACACCAAAAGATGCCGTCAATACAGCAAGAACTACACCTGTAACCCAAGTCAATTCGCGAGGTTTTTTAAAACCACCAGTGAGATACACACGAAATACGTGCAGGATCATCATTAAAACCATCATACTTGCCGACCATCGATGAACTGATCGGATTAACCAACCAAAGTTAGCTTCAGTCATTATGTATTGAACAGAAGCAAAAGCCTCAGTAACGGTTGGACGATAGTAAAAAGTCATAGCAAATCCCGTAGCTACTTGTACTAAAAAACAAGTAAGCGTAATTCCTCCTAAACAATAAAATATATTAACATGAGGAGGAACATATTTACTAGTTATATCATCTGCAATCGCCTGAATCTCGAGACGTTCTTCAAACCAATCATAGACTTTATTGAGATAGGTAAACCATAAGGACTCCCCCTCCAAGAACCGTATATGAGAATTTCATCTCGTACGGCTCAAACAGAACCAACAAAATAGTAGTTCAAACAGATATGTGTAATAGAAACTTCTTAATCCTATGATTCAAGAGTTTTTGACCATACGAAAAAAGACAAATTTGAAAACTCTTCTTTGTGGTTATAATATCAAAATATCAAGTCGGCTCATTCCTTTTTGGGGGTTGATTGTTACGGGCCTCTTGAATCTTCTATTTACCCATTTTTTTTTCTTTGATTTAGTATTTTTATTTGTATGGAATATATTTGTATGGAATGTAGCCTTATTGTTGTTTTCTTTATTATTGATAGGAATTTTCTTGTTAAGATCCTAGAAATCGATTGAAACCTCAGATTCGTACTAGAACCACGATGATTTATTTAATAAAACCTTCAAACTACGCCCAAAGATTCTCTGAGTAAGAACCGTTGTATCATCACTTATTCAATCAAAAAATAGAATCAGTAAAAATCCAAAGAAAGGGTTATTCTTTGATCAAACATAGATAAAGAGTTTGAAAAAAGAAAAATCTTTCAATTTATACCTTCTAACTCTTTGAAATTTTTTGAAGTCCGATCACGGGATCTGAATATTCAGTATGAATCATAGTTCTAATACTTCGTAATCTATTTCATATATTCCGTGCTACAGATACTATAATAAATACCTGACGAGGTATAAAAGCATCTCTATCAAGACGACAGATCCACTCTCTGTACTATCATATAGGATCAATTCTAACAAGTCGCACACTCATATTCCAGAAATACAGAAATAAAAAAATTTCACGATCGAACTATGAAAATAGACTAGAATCAAAAATCCGAGAGAAAAATGCTTCATTTTGCATTCAAAAGCTAGGCCTTATTGTTTCTTATAAATCTAATTCATTGAAATTCCATCTAGTAAAACGGAAGAATTATAAATCTCCAAAATAATAGATAAGAATACCGCAAATAGAGCCATTGCGATACCCATTAGAGGAGTGGTTCCCCATCCCGGAGCTACTTTACCATATTCGGAATTCAATGGTTTCAATAAATCCCCTACAACAGTTCGTCTTGGACCAGATCGAGAACTACCCTCCACGCTTTGTGTAGCCATAAATTGAATCCTATTTGTATTAATTGAGATCTGTTGACTTTGTATACCATTCCGTTGTAAATAAATGATCTTATCATAGATCCATTGTGGTCTTGAAATCATATAATAATGGAAACAGCAACCCTAGTCGCCATCTCTATATCTGGTTTACTTGTAAGTTTTACTGGGTATGCTTTATATACTGCTTTTGGGCAACCCTCTCAACAACTAAGAGATCCGTTCGAGGAACACGGGGACTAAAAGAGCCTCCCAATATTGGGAGGCTCTTTACCTCTTTATTTCAATTCCAATTAAGGGATCAAAAAATCATTTTACCTTTTTAGTTTGAATTTTAGGCGGTTCTCGAAAAAAGATAGCGAAAAAAATTATTCCTAAAGTTGACACTAAAAGGAATGTATAAACCAATGCTTCCATAAATTGAATTGTGATTTACAATTATAGCTTTCATACCTGTTTATTTTGAAGCGTCTCCCGGATAAAAAAAGACCAAAATTCAAAGAAAAAGTGGCGATTCAAATTAAGATATCTCCATACCTTATGGAAAGGAAAATTACAAAAATAAAATAGAGGCGAAAACTAAGAGATCAAATAGTGTATCAGACTACTTGTCTTTTTGTAGTTGGATCTCCAAGTTTTTGGAATGCTCCAAATTCCACTTGAGCATCTAAATCTGGATCAATCCCAGCAAAAACATCTCGGAACAAAGTTCGAGCACCATGCCAAATGTGTCCGAAGAAAAAAAGCAGAGCGAACGAAGCATGTCCAAAAGTAAACCAACCCCTTGGACTACTACGAAAAACACCATCGGATTTCAAAGTAGCACGATCTAATTCAAAAATTTCGCCTAATTGAGCGCGTCTAGCATATTTTTTGACAGTAGCAGGATCACTATAACTGACTCCATTTAGTTCACCACCATAGAACTCAACAGTTACACCTACTTGTTCGACACTATACTTCGACTCTGCCCTTCGAAAAGGAACATCGGCTCTCACAATTCCATCTCCGTCTACCAAAACAACTGGAAATGTTTCAAAAAAAGTAGGCATACGGCGTACAAAAAGTTCACGCCCTTCTTTATCTCTAAAGATAGGATGTCCTAACCATCCAACAGCTATTCCATCCCCGTTGTCCATCGAACCTGCTCTGAACAATCCACCTTTTGCAGGATTATTGCCAATGTAATCATAAAAAGTTAATTTTTCGGGAATTTTAGACCAAGCTTCGGATAAATTTTGATTTTCGGCTAGCCCGGTACTAACTCTTCGATATATTTCTTGCTGGAAGTATCCTTGATCCCATTGATAACGAGTGGGACCAAATAATTCAATCGGGGTAGTTGCTGAACCATACCACATAGTTCCAGCAACAACAAATGCTGCAAAAAAGACAGCAGCGATACTACTGGAAAGGACAGTTTCAATATTTCCCATACGTAATCCTTTGTATAAACGTTGAGGCGGACGAACGCTAAGATGAAATAGGCCCGCCAATATGCCCAATGTCCCCGCTGCAATATGATGAGAAGCTATTCCTCCCGGAACAAAGGGATCAAAACCTTCCACACCCCATGCTGGACTTACTGGTTGTACCGATCCAGTTAATCCATAAGGATCGGAAACCCATATTCCAGGACCATACAATCCGGTTACATGAAAAGCGCCAAACCCAAAACAAGTTACCCCTGAGAGAAATAAATGAATTCCAAAGATCTTGGGCAAATCCAAAGACGGTTTTCCTGTACGCTCATCAAAAAATATTTCTAGATCCCAATACACCCAATGCCAAATAGCTGCTAAGAAACACAATCCAGAAAACACAATATGCGCCCCAGCCACACCTTCATAACTCCAAATACCCGGATTGCTTATAGTTCCTCCTGTGATATTCCAACCACCCCACGAATTGGTTATTCCTAAACGAGTCATGAAGGGTATAACGAACATACCTTGTCTCCACATCGGATCAAGAACGGGGTCAGAGGGATCAAAAACTGCTAATTCATATAGAGCCATCGAACCGGCCCAACCAGCAACCAACGCTGTATGCATTATATGGACAGACAGCAAACGACCAGGATCATTCAATACAACGGTATGAACACGATACCAAGGCAAACCCATGGCAATACCCCTTATATTCACGAAAAATAAACACTATGTAACTTTATTGCACTGTAAAAACTATGTTTTGGATCTCCCTTTTAAAGTGGAGAAAGTTTTTCTATTCTTTTTTTTAGTATATTAGTAATAATCTAACAATTCTGTTTGTAGGAACAAAAAAAGAGAAGCAAATCTATTTTATACCCGATAAGTACCAATACGCAACGGGTAGCTGACTCCATTTTATATGAGCGAACACATAGAGATTTGCTCATCATTCAAAGGACTTATTCGTAATAATTTGACTCTATTCGTTTTGTCTTTCTTATATTATATATTCTTTCTTATATTATATATATATATTCTATTTTTTTTTTTTATTTTATATATTCTATTTATTTTTTAATATATTTATTTTTTATAAAATTTTTCGAAATTCTAAATAGAAATTCTAATAGAAATAGAAATCCACATAGAAAATATTACGAAAATATTAGTAAATGAAAAGAAAATATTAGTAAATTAAAATAAGAAAGATCAATATTCTTAAAACACAAAATTCATTGTTACGTTTTCATATCAAAGTAAAATAGAGTACTTAATCTTTTTTCGTTCATTTAATGCCTATTGGTGTTCCAAAAGTTCCTTTTCGACATCCTGGAGAAGACGATTCACTTTGGATTGACTTATAGTGCGACTTGTCAGATATATTGGGTCATATGGAATTCCCCCGTTCTCTCACCCGATTGAGATATCCCTCTGTTTCGCCCAAGAAAGATTGATTAAATCATCAAAAATTTGGAGCGTGAAGTGCAATCAAGTTCAATTAGATCTATGCTTTTGAGGTACTCAAGTTAATTTAATATTATCAAATTTATGGTTGCCTTGTTTAGACCAACAAAATGAAGTATCCAGACTCCGTTTAGCAAATCCAATTGGTAATATATCTATTATCATTACTACTTGTACCCTATTCTATATTCGAAATTTGGATTCGAACTGAAAATAATATTCAATCGAATAAAATAATATAATGAATACGGTCAAAATTTGACAGAAACGTGAAATGAATTAAAAAAAAAAACGAAGTTGTAACAAAAATACGCGGTATTAGAACATTTGCCCTATATGTGCAAATAAAAATCGGGCAGATCTTTACTCGGAGTAGAGCACAAACCTAAAAGAATTGAAGAAGCCCACTCAGGAACAAGAGAATGCCATCGTGATTTGAATTCAATCCCGATGAACGAATACATCAATAAGAAGTTAATTTGATAAGTTTAATTAATTTTTTTTTTTAAGTAAACGCGTCAAAACTCATCTTTCTTAAAAAATAGAAGAAAAGCCCCCTCATTCAAAATAAAGATTAAAACTCACTATAACTATAAAAAAGGGAGGGTTAGAATCTAAACATTGATTCGTTATTTTCTTTTCGTTATTTTGGGTGAACCGTATGCATCAAAAGGTGCATGTACGGTTTCGAGAGGATAGAATTTTATCCTAATCAACCGACTTTATCGAGAAAGGTTACTTTTTTTAGGTCAAGGTATTGATAGTGAGATCTCAAATCAACTTATTGGTCTTATGGTATATCTCAGTATAGAGAGCGAGACCAAAGATTTGTATTTGTTTATAAACTCTCCTGGCGGATGGGTAATACCTGGAATAGCTATTTATGATACTATGCAATTTGTGCGACCCGATGTACAAACAGTATGCATGGGATTAGCTGCTTCAATGGGATCTTTTATCCTGGTCGGAGGAAAAATTACCAAACGTTTAGCATTCCCTCATGCTTGGCGCCAATGGGTTTTTATTTGAAAGAAAAAAAACTATGCCTTCACCATATGAAATAGAAATATTAAGTAAAAATAGCATGGCATTTCGAATTCGATATAGATCTAAGAAATTTTTTTAAAATATTCGATTATGTATCGAAAGAGTCGTATGGAATATTAAGGGTCTTTCTGATTCTATTCTATCAGGAACCTCTTTCAGTGTCACAAACGTTTTTGTTTTCAGACCGGAGAGCTCTTAACACTATTTATGTTATGAAAGAGGAAAAAAAAAGATTCTATTATTATTTTTTTTTTTTCAACTAAAAAAAAAAGAAACTTTGGGATTGCTAAATCAATGATAAAATAAAGCAACGGGACCACCATAGTATTTTTGCTTTTTACCTCTTCCCAAGGAAAGGGTGGTTTTTGGATCATTTACTGATTTAAGCCTAGATTTTTTTTCGATGAAAGGTAAAATAAAAGTGAATTCTAGTGTGAAGCCGTATGCAATGTACAAACAATAACAATGCATGTACGGTTGTTCAATTCTATCGTCTTTTCTTATTCTTTTTTATCTTTTCCCGGCCTTATTATATTTCTTTTTTTTATTATGGGAGATAGAATAAATCTTTTTTCTTATATGATCAGGGTAATGATTCATCAACCTATTTCTGGTTTTTATCAGGCACAAATAGCAGAATTTGTCCTGGAAGCAGAAGAACTACTCAAATTGCGTGAAATCATCACAAGGATTTATGCACAAAGAACGGGAAAACCCTTATGGGTTGTATCCGAAGACATGGAAAGAGATGTTTTTATGTCAGCAACAGAAGCCCAAGCTCATGGAATTGTTGATCTTGTAGCAGTTGCATAAGAAATAGAAGGAATTTCATGCAAATCGCGATTTGCTATTTTTTTCTTACCGGAATTTCGATTTAATATTCTATAATTTATTTAATTAATAAAATTAATTAGAATATTTTGGAATATTAATATAGAAAAAATGCAGAATCATACGGTTACGATCGATCTAAACCAGCCCATTATGCATACGATTCAAGATGCCAACTATTAAACAACTTATTAGAAACACAAGACAGCCAATTAGAAATGTTACCAAATCCCCCGCTCTTGGGGGATGTCCTCAGCGCCGAGGAACATGTACTAGGGTGTATGTGCGACTTGTTTAGATCATGAGCTTGGACAAAAGAAAGGAAAAATTTTTCCACTATCTGTGTCAGTACGGATGAATAGGATAAAATAGAAGAATGCCCTTCATTATCTAAAAAAAAAGATCTATCATATTCGTCTATTGTGTATCAAATTTATGGTTTCATTGGTGCAAATTCAATCACCTCAATTTTCAATTTAAAACAAGAAAGAATTTCCCATTGGTAACAAATGATTATCCATTAAGCAGGGAAAATCTTAGTAAAAGTGAAAAGGCTGAAAATTTATGCCCCTACTATTGCAAGAGCGGACTAAGAGGGTCAACGAATTAGCTAATTCTCATAATTAAATACCGTTACTATATAGATAGATTTCCTTGTGAAAGACCTATTACTGGATAATTCATAGGTAGAGCAAAAGAAAAGAATGTAAACTGTACACGTTAACAATAGCATTGATTAAATGCAGGAGGGGGCTCCGGTGTATAGAGAAGACCTCACCGTTTAAGAAGTAACCATAGAAACGATGGAACCCACTATTTATCTATTTCTATTTACTTTTTTAGTTCTTATATTTTTGTTTATGTTTGAGACCTAAGATCAATACAGTTTCTTATTCTTATTTCGAGATGAAATATCTCCAAAAAAAGAAAAAATCGTGGTTGGGAAGGTTATAGTAGCAAAAGCCGTTGGAATTTTTTTTATACATTGGAAAAATCCGTTTTGTTATTATAGAAAAGGGGAAAAAGAATAACTGAAAGAAAAGAAACCAATTAGTTATTCATCAAAGTTTCATGTACTCAATGACCAGAATTAGACGAGGATATATAGCCCGTAGACGTAGAACAAAAATTCGTTTATTCGTATCAAGCTTTCGCGGGGCTCATTCAAGACTTACTCGAAGTATTACTCAACAAAAAATAAGAGCTTTGGTTTCGGCCCATCGGGATAGAGATAGACAGAAAAGAAGTTTTCGTCGTTTGTGGGTCACTCGGATAAATGCAGTAATTCGCGGAAACGGGGTATCCTATAGTTATAATAGATTAATAAATAATCTATACAAGAGACAATTGATTCTTAATCGTAAAATACTTGCACAAATAGCTATATTAAATAGGAATTGTCTTTATACGATTTCCAATGACATTCGAAAATAAGGAAATTGGAAGGAATTCATAGAATTTTTTACATGGAATTTCTTGAAAAAAAACAAATTCCGGGAAGGTAGAATAAAAATGAAGGTAGAATAGAAATTCGTACGATAAAATATGCTCATAATATGATCAAGTAAAGGAGTCAAACTAAACAAAACATTCAAAAAAAAAAAATGTTTCTTCTCCCCCAATTCGTTTTTTTGTTGTTACGACACGAAAATCAAATTTGGATTTTCAGATTTTTTGAACAAAACATCAATCTACGGTTCAATTCGAATTGGAATTTCGATCCAATTTCAATTGGAGTAAGCCTATTTTGTTTGCTGGTTCTAAGATCAGTAATTAGGGTGACCAACTCGCTTTTTTTCAAATTGTTTTTCATTATTAAGAAAAGGTAACAAAGATAAAATACGAGCTTGTTTTATAGCAATAGTAATAAATCGTTGTTGTTTTAAACTCAATCTATTCACCCGTCTAGATAATATTTTTCCTTGTTCACTAATAAATCGACTAATTAAACTCATGTTTCTATAATCAATTCGATCCCCCGATTGAATCGGAGGCAAACGCCTACGAAAAGATCGCTTGGACTTAGAGAAAAGTCGTTTAGATTTATCCATGGTTTGTTTATTCCTTTATTTCAAAAATACTATTTCTGAATTGGAAATCATTTTTGATCCAATTGAACGAAATAGGATTTTTTTTTGTTTATTGTTTTTTATTGAATATTTTTTATTCAATATATATATATATTTTTTTTTTTTTTTATTATATTCAATTATTCAATTTTAATTAAATATTTAATTAAATAGTTAATATTTCATTTTTATTATTTTAATTATATATTTATTATTTCTATTTCGAATTTGAATTATATTAATATTATATATTTCTATTAATAGAATAATATTCTATTTAATAAAATAGTTTAATAGAATATATTCCTATTCAATAGAATGTATTTCTATATTTATTTCAAATCTATTTATATATAAATAGATAGAATTGAAATTTCGAATATATATTAACGTAATATATTATAGGATAATATATTCTATCATAATATATTCTATTATAGTAAGATAATATATATTCGATAAGATTCTATAAATATTCTTTCTATACTGTATTATTATACATTTAATATGTTCTTTATATCATTTTTATCTTCCTTACGCAAGTGATAGATTCCGTCTATTTCTTTACCTCCCCGTGAATTGTATGTTTGTAACAATAGGGACAGAATTTTCTCAATTCCAATCGACTGGACGTATTGTGTCGATTCTTTTGAGTAATATATCTCGAAATGCCCGTTGATTTTTTATTAACACTCTTTCGAACACAACCGGTACATTCTAAAATAATGCTTACTCGAATATCTTTCCCCTTGGCCATAAACCTCCTTGGGATTTTTTATTCATTCAACTCTTCTTCCGATCTGAAGTAACGAAGAAAGGAAGGAAAAAGAAGTGAAGTTGCTAACTCGAAATCCAAATTAGGAAAGATTTCATTGCAACTAATATAGTTCTAATTACTAATATAGTTCTAATTAGAGTAATAATAAATAATACAAAGATTTGAAACTCTATTTCAATTAGAAGGTTCGATGAGAATCCCAGTAATTCATTTAAGCGTCTTGTAGAATACTGTTGCACTAACTACATTTCTACCTCCCATCTCTTAATTTTAATTGAAGTTACTTTACTGAAAACGCGGACCCCCGAGTTCCGAGTTTTACTGAAACTGAAGTTGAATCCACTTTTTTTCTTTTCTAACTTATTCAAATTAAATAAAAAAAAAAGAGGAGGGGGGAAGTAGTCACAGATATTTAATTGTATCACTAATCTTATTCACCCTCTTCCCCACACGTTGATAACTAGAATGAAAAAAAAGGCAATGTCAATCCATCAGGGAAAAAACGATTGATCTCTATTAATAGGCCGGCTAAAGACGCAAACCATAGAGTACTTATTACCGGTGCCACGGATAGATATGTTTTTAGATCTCGCATTTTGAATCCTCCTTCTTTATTGTAATAAATACTCTTTATTTTTTTCTAATACATAATTCTAATAGATTATAGAATCCGATTCTATGTAATTCAAAGCAACTTACATTTGTTTTGTACACGGAATCTCTAATTCAAATTAAAAGAAGTTGTACAACAATTTCATAGATAAGATTTTCCTTTTCTTAAAAAAAAAAGCGTCCCCCTTTTTCCCGAGGATTCGCTAAATTTGCATAAGTTTCTTATTATATAATATATGATATGAGATCAACAAGAAAAAATGATAATGCATATCAATGAGAAAAATCAAATAAAGTATGTGGAAAACAAAATAGGTATTCTTTACAATAACATTAGAAATGAATTACAAAGGGATGTAGCGCAGCTTGGTAGCGCGTTTGTTTTGGGTACAAAATGTCACGGGTTCAAATCCTGTCATCCCTATCGATTACTTTGTCTCTGAGCAATAACAAAGGATCAATTGAGATTAATTAAAATGGAAAATGGGACATACCCAATTTTGAATATATATCCTATTTTCTATATAGAGTATAAGTTTCTATATATAGTATAAGCACTCAAAATCGAGTGGAGGGAAAAAACGACTCTTTTTTACTTACAGTCTCCTTTTTTGTGATTGGAATAAGAAAGCGCTCTTAGTTCAGTTCGGTAGAACGTGGGTCTCCAAAACCCAATGTCGTAGGTTCAAATCCTACAGAGCGTGATTCTCCTTTTGGTTTGTTAGGTCAAAATTTATACGGAAAAATAGAAGAGTACTCTGAATTTGACCTCCTCCTTTCTTTAATCCGAAGAAGGTCAAAAAAAACACGGTGTTAATTAATATTAATCAAAGGTCCAACTGATCACCCCGTCTATATTGTAAATATGCAGTTACAAATAATCCCGCCAAAGTAATAGGAATTAGCCCCAAGACAATTCCAAAGAGCAAAACTTCAATCATTTCAATTTTTGTTTTTTGTTTTGAAAAAGGGAAAAAGAAAAATAATATCTATCCTTAAATATTAATACATATTGACCAAAAATCTCAATAACCAAGAATTGGAAAGGAAGACGGTAAAGAACTAGAGAATAGATGGAATACTACAGAAAATTTTTTTTTTTTTGTTTTTAGAAACTGTTCATTCAATTACTTTCAAATAAGCCGTATCTTGCTCAGACCAATAAATAGAACTGAGGTTATAGTTAAAGCAGCTAGTAGAAAACCAAAAAAACTAGTTATAGTAGGCATGAAGGAGCTAAATAAATTTTTTTATACATATGCTTGTAAAGCAAAAGCACGTTCCTAAGTTCAATTTTTTGAAAGATAGGAGATAAATAAAAATACTAAATGAAAGAATAAGTTCAATTGCAAATTTTTTTATTTATTTTTTTTTGAATTCAAAATTGAAACTCTAGTTCTATTAAATTGAGAATATTGAAATTCGATTCTATTTCTAGTAAATTTTATTAATATTGATAATATTGAATTCTATTAAAATACAAATATTTTAATATTTGTATTTTAAATTAAAGTATTCAATTCTATTTTGAATTTTCTATTTTCAATTTTAACTAATTCTATTTGAAATTCTATTACTTATTTATTATTAAAATTCTTTGTTTATTAAAGTTGATTAAATTTAATAAAATTCAAAAAAATTGTATTATTCTATATAATAAATATATTCTATATAATAATAATAATAGAAAAATAAGAATTCTATTATTAATTATTTAATTCTATTATTTAATTATATTATTAGATTATTAAAATGAAATTATTAATTATTAAATTAATTAATTTACTAATAAGTAATAAAATAATTAATTTCAAACTTACTAAGTAATAAAAACTGGGGTATAGAACTTCATTCAAAAAAACTTTCGTTGAATTTGAATAACTACGGAAATCCCTCCAAAATAAAATTGGAAAATCATTTCTATTTGGATAGTTTATTTTATTCTTTTAG